TTCTTTTTCTTTGAACCCACCCAATCAAAAATTCCCCAATTCTCAAACAAAGGAGAATAGAAGAAATCATACTTTCATAGAATATCTTAATTTAATTATATGTAATGATCAATGAATTTGGTTGAATTCTATATCTACACGCGTAAAAATCCTAGCAAGAATATAATCTATTCTATAAAGATTTTATATATAAAATTGTCCTGGAATTGACCAAGACCCAATACTAATATTATTCTTTATTAGTGTAGAATGTAAATATAGATGGGGCGTGGCCAAGTGGTAAGGCAACGGGTTTTGGTCCCGGTATTCGGAGGTTCGAATCCTTTCGTCCCAGGTATATACATTGTATCAGAGTATAAAAGTATCTTTTGAAAATAACGTTATGTTTAAATGCCTAATATTGGATAGAATGTCATTCTTGTTTCTTTTATAATTTATAATGATTCTTTTATGAATCATATCTTTGTTTTTCACAACATACAGGTAGTACTAAATATATTTGTTTGTGATCAAGATATGATGGTAACATAGGTTACACCCTAGTTGAATTCAACTAATTAAAAAATAAAATAAAGTATGGCGGATTTTTCATCATATGTTCATTCCCTTCATATTGAAGGGGTTGGGATTAATGGGATTAAGTCTCTTAAGACAAGACTGGGTTTGGGCAAACTAAAAAATTACGAGCAAGCGCCCAATCAGGACTTGTTTGTCTTTGTCCCTAGAGAGTATCCTTTCCCCAAAGGGGATCCTTTTTTTGTTCTGATTCAGCATTCCCATAGAGTCGTGGGGTAGATAGTTCTTAATTAGTAACAGTAACAGGAGGTCTTCATTTAAATATCTGTATATCTGTGTATGTCCGAATCTCATTAACAACGAATCAAGTTACATATGTAACGGATCCATAACAAAGACTGTAGTTCAGTATATCTGATAGGTATGAAAAAACCCTATTCGTTCATCTTATTAATAAAATTCAAATTGAAAGAACAAGTACCTAAATCTTCTCTTAGATCGGTCTTTTTTATCTATCTCACATAAAAATGGGGTTTTTGTTCAATTCACTTATCTGCTTTAAATCGTCGATGGTTCAATTCGAAAAGAAAAGATATTTTTTTTATGATAATCAAATTTTTAGTCTTTACTGTAAAACTTTATTCAAATAATGATATCGAAATAGTAAACTTTTTCGATTATAAAAATTTTTAATGATTGCTTTTGAGTTGAATCTTTGGTATTCAAAAAAATAGGAAATGGGTCATATTGAGTCACTTTAAAATGCAGAGTAAAAAAGAATTCATTTATTCATATTCGTATTCTTTCTATATTTCTATTAGTTTTTTTAATAAAAAGTAAAGTGTTGCATTCATACAATAACATACAATAATAGGTGGGGTCTTGCTAAGATTGCTTCAAAAAAAATTTACCATCTTTGTATAGAAGAAAAAAGGGTATAGATTAAAATGTTTATGTATCGACGGAACCAATGACTATTCATGATTCCATAATTGAATCAATTCCATATGGGTTCCAAATTAGAGGAATGTTTTGTTATGGTAAAACTTCGTTTGAAACGCTGTGGTAGAAAGCAACGTGCGACTTGAAGGACACGATCCGGTGTGGATTTTTATTCTTACATCCGCCATCTTTTCTATGAATGAAGGTGCTCTTGACCCGGCATCTGTTCTGTTTTCACTAGAATCCTTATTTTTGTTAGGTTGTAATGAAAAATATAGTACATGATGGAGCCCGGGTAGAAACTATGGATTCATCTTTCAGGGGGCAAGAATCTAGGGTTAATACCAATCAATAGGTTGGAACAACTTCGTAAGTATATCAATATATAAATCGAAAGGATCCGATTCAGTCAAGTTTTTAATTCAAAAGTAAAATTTGTTGGAATTGAGAAAAGTCTTTCGATTCAAAGTGTATCGCACGGGAATCGAGCGTTTATATGATTCTTTGATAGAAAGAAATCACAAAAGGGGTATGTTGCTGCCATTTTGTAAGGATTAAGAAGCACCGAAGTAATGTCTAAACCCACTGATTTAAAACAAAGAAAAAAGGATCCCAGAACAAGGAAACGCCGTTTTTTCAATTGTCTCAATAATTGTATAATATATAATAATAAAGATAAAGATTAAATGAGATAAACAGGAGGGGGTTAAAGACCATTCAAAAAATGAAATAAATTGCCTAAAGATTTTTTCTTTTAAGCTATTTGAGAATTATCCAACTTGAGTTATGGGTACAAATTATTTTTTTCTCGAGCCGTACGAGGAGAAAACTTCCTATACGTTTCTAGGGGGGGTCTTGTTCATTTACTTAGATCTATCCCAATGAGCCGTCTATCGAATCGTTGCAATTGATGTTCGATCCCGAAGAGAAGGAAGAGATCTTCGGAACGTAGGTTTTTATGATCCGATAAAGAATCAAAGTTATTTAAACGTTCCTGCTATTCTATATTTCCTTGAAAAGGGCGCTCAGCCCACAGGAACTG